ACGGTCGTCATTCGATTCAAAGAATCTCCGTTCCAGAACCGTACATGAGATTTTCATCTCATACGGCTCCTCCTTTATGTGCATAATGAGACTAGCCTAATACCAAAAAGGAGTGAAATATTCTCATTATGAACTGAACGGGACTAGTGTTTTTACAAGAAATTTCTAGCCAACCTTCCGGCAAAAGGTCTTGTCTTAACATCAAACATGTTGGTACTAGATAAAAATGTTAAGTTAACTCCAACAATTTCTTTGTCCTCAACGCCCCTTAAATTTCTAGAAATTAGTCACTTCAACAGTCTTCGATGGCTATACGGGTATCCAAAGTACGAATGAGATGGATATTCGTTGTCCCAACCATTCTTCTTAGTCCCGATCCCAATAAGGAAAAGGGATAATTCCTAACAAAGGTTTCATTTTGTTGATTCCTAAGCGTAGTGCTTCTTTTCTTCCTTTATGCCGCCTATTGGTACTAATAAAGTAGGAGTAGGGTTAATCGGAAATACATAACCCAAGCCATAGGCGTAACCTTTCGCTCAATGCTCTAATCGACAATTGAAACATTTGAGGCTGCATTAATCGAGAGGATACACGACAGAAGGAATTGTTTTTTTAGAAACTTCACCTTCAACAAGCGTAGAGCTCTTTCAAATCTTTTTATCCCGGCCAATGTGCCTTTCTCTTAAGACTTGACAGTGGTCAAGAAAAAAAAAATCAAATCACACCATCTCGGTAATAGGTAAATGCCTCTTTTTCTCCTGAGGTTGTCGGAATTATTCGTAATAATATATTGGCTACAATTGAAAAGGTCTTATCAATAAAATTTCCCGTTATCCGCGATCTAGGCATAGGTAGCAATCCACTTTTTAATTCCTTTTAATTACCTCTCGGGAGAAAACGATCCCACAAAAAAGTAATTGTAGAGTACGAAATAACATAAAAACGGACTTAACTCATAAAAAAAAAAAGATAGATAGACCGCTCGTTCGATTTGTTCCAATCCCTTGATTTAAGCCAGTAGAGATATCAGAAAAAGAGAGGAAGGCCACCTTCGCAAACATGAATAGATATATATCTTTATTGATAGATATATATCTATATTGTATTGTTTTTATGAAAAACTTTTTCATCAAAACAACAAAAAAGCATTTCCTTGGAAGTATAAAGATAATGTTTTTTTGTTTTGATTAAAAGGTTTCTATTCTATTTTTAGAGTTTTTTCTAGTTAGAATGAATAGGGCGTACTGTACCTATCCAACATCTAATCTAATAGGAATGACTCACGATTCACTCGCTTTCTGGGCCATAATCATTATGTAGGAGAGATGGCCGAGTGGTTCAAGGCGTAGCATTGGAACTGCTATGTAGGCTTTTGTTTACCGAGGGTTCGAATCCCTCTCTTTCCGTACCTTCATCAAAATTCTCAATGTGACTGACCACAATGTATCAAATCACATAATAACGGATACCTTTATTCCAAGAGTTCGACCTTTCCTTGATATGGATTCTTTATCCCGAATTTCTCTGGAAAGACTAGGCAAGGGATGAAAATACCCATATCATTCTATGATATATCAATGGGGGATAATCCTCCGATCAACCCCTTACTTTGGATTTCTTTACTTATGACTTGGGTGATTGGGGCAAAATTGTCCGAACAACCCCTCTTTTTTTAGTTAGGTTTAAGTCTGACGAGAATAATATTCTACGACTAGCAATTCATTTATTTGCAAACCAACCCATTTACTATCTATTATTTGATTGACCAATCCTTTATATTGGAATGGGTGAAGAGTCAAATGTTTTGGCAATTTCTCCTGGGGGAATGAATCAAGAGAATTTTGAATCATATCTTTCGATTTTTGTTCATCCTTCACTGTAATAAGATCTTGGGGTTTGCAGCGATAACTTGGTATATCGACTATACGACCATTAACTAAAATATGTCTATGATTAACTAATTGGCGGGCTTGAGGAATAGTTGACGCCATACCTAATCGAAAAAGGATATTATCCAAACGCATTTCAAGTAATTGTAGTAAAACCCGACCCTTCGGTCCTTTGGCTTTTGCGGCGATACGAACGTATTTCAGTAATTGTCGTTCTGTAAGACCATAATGAAAGCGCAATTTTTGTTTTTCTTCTAAACGAATACAATATTGAGATTTTTTACCAGAGCGCGAAAAAGCGCTCCTGGCTATAGGACTTTTACTAGTTAATCCCGGTAAAGCCCCCAAACGGCGTATTTTTTTGAAACGAGGTCCTCGGTAACGTGACATAAATACTCCTAATTTGCCCTATTTTATTGAAATTACATAAACCTAAATTCAAACTGAACTAGAACTAAAGGATAAATATAATAAATGAAGTCAAATCTACTGAAGTATTCGAATTATACTATAAAGAATACTGAGATGGATTGTATTAATATTCGAACTTTCTTATATATACCTTATATATATATACCTTATATATACACAAAGAATGTATATAGGAAAAGAAGAAGGGTCCTTTTCTTTTTCTTGATTTGTTTTGCGGAGATTTAACTACTCTAACAATTCTTTAGAACTTTACATTCCTACGACATAATAATCGGTAACCTTTTGAAAAAAAGAAAGAAGTCTTTTCACTTTAATTTAAAAAAGACATTATCAATCACGTAAAAACTCAAACAAATAGAAAAAAGCCAGCTATCGGAGTCGAACCGATGACCATCGCATTACAAATGCGATGCTCTAACCTCTGAGCTAAGCGGGCTCGCATAACATAAATTGTACATCCATAGGAATTTAGTAAACTGCAAGAATCTTAGCTATTAACTTTTCATTCTTAGTTATTCAGAATAAATATGAATGTAGAAAAGAAATAATATATATATATAATATAAAAGATAAAGAATTAAAAGAAAAGAATTGACCCTTCGAGTATTCCAAATTGCATGATCAAAATGATAGAAGGAGAGGCATATAGGAAAAATATGGTATAATATAGAAAAAATATGCTATATATATATATCCATATTGAATTGTGGATACAGAAATGAGAAAATCATTTCTGATTAGACCAAATATGGTTCTACGATAGAGATGAAAGAGAATAGATAAGAAATCAAATAAAAAAAGAGGAAAATAAGAGGAAAGACTTTTCCAGGAATCAGTATCTAATGAATTCTACAGTTCTGGTAGAAGAAAAATGAAAGAAAAAAAAGGGCATGACATAATAATAAGATCTGAATCTCAAAACAAATAAAGAGGGGGGATATGGCGAAATTGGTAGACGCTACGGACTTAATTGGATTGAGCCTTGGTATGGAAACTTACTAAGTGATAACTTTCAAATTCAGAGAAACCCTGGAATAAAAAATGGGCAATCCTGAGCCAAATCCTGTTTTTCGAAAACAAAAAAACAACAAAGGTTCATAAAGACAGAATCAGAATAAAAAAGGATAGGTGCAGAGACTCAACGGAAGCTGTTCTAACAAATGGAGTTGATTACGTTGCATAAAAGAATCCTTCTATTAAAACTCCAGAAAAGATAAAGTGATAAAATAAAAGATAACACTAATATACATGGATCCACGTACTAAAATACTATCTCAAATACAAATAATTAATGACGAGCGACCCAAACCTGTATCTATATTTTTCCTGTATCTTTTTTTTTTCATTTTTTTATAAAAAAGTTGTTCTGAATCAATTCTAAGTTGAAGAAAGGATCGAATATTAATTGATCAAATCAATTGATCAAATAAATAACGTACTCCATAGTCTGATAGATAACTGATTAATCGGACGAGAATAAAGATAGAGTCCCATTCTACATGTCAATATCGACAACAAGGAAATTTATAGTAAGAGGAAAATCCGTCGACTTTAGAAATCGTGAGGGTTCAAGTCCCTCTATCCCCAAAAAGATCCGTGGGACTCTATATATCTTAGAAAAAAATTCTTTATCTTTTTCGTTCATTTGATTCTTTCACAAATGTATCCGGGTTGATTTTTTTGCTTTTCACAAGTGTTGTGATAGATATGATACACATACATTAGAAACGTACGAAATCCTCGTTTTTAAATTGACACAGACCTAAGTCGTTTAGTAAAATGACGAAGATGGTGTATCGGAAATGGTTCGGAAATGGTCGGGATAGCTCAGCTGGTAGAGCAGAGGACTGAAAATCCTCGTGTCACCAGTTCAAATCTGGTTCTCGGCACATGATTAATTTGTTTATGAGTATCTATATTTACAACTTAAACTTAATTAAATTAAGTGCTATAGACCAACATATATTATATATTTATTAACATATAATATATATTTATTATATGTATATTCATTATAGAGTATACATATTTATCTAGGTGTCCGGATATAGAGTCCCGTCCTTTTATATGAGTAAAGAATATATATTCTAATATGAGTAAAGAATATATATTCTTAAAGTGTAAAATACGGAAAAGAACAAAATTCGATTCTCTTTTTTTTATTTGTTCAGAGTGTGTCTCCTCTCGGTCAAAAAGAATGTTAATACGTCATGGAGATTCGAAAAGTTCAATCAGTTGGTTAAAAGACTTAAAAGTATAGTGGGGTTGAAGGGTGGGAATATTCAAGATTTCTTTCAGATGGAGTAGAAACAGACTCCGATCCCCTTTGTATTTCTTTTTTGTTTTTTTTCTTTCATATCATATTCTATTTCTGCATTTCCTTTTAAGTTACTTTCTATAGCTCATCTAAGCTCTGTGCGCGGTACAAAGTTTATGACACCGAACTGGTTTAGTTTATCCTATTAGCATTAGCTCGACTCGTAGGAAATAAATATCTTCCAAATTGAGAATCCAACGAATCCCCTAAATTGTCTTGTCTTTTTTTAGTCTATATAGCCATAATAATCTAAATGAAATTTCAATAACTCTCTGGATCTATAAGAGAACAAACAAATATTCTTTTACTATCTGGAGTTATACCATTGAAGATTGGTTTCTTATTATTCAATAAGCATCTTG